GGATTTTTTTCTCTAGATATACTCGAAAAAAGTACTAGATTGTGTAATGATAAGACTATAAAATATTACTTGCCTAAAATGTATGATCCCATTTTGAATGGGTTATATCGGGGAACAATCAAAAAAAAAATTTCACCTTCAATCATAAATAAAATTTCGTTAGAAAATTTCATAGAGACAATGGAAATTAATAAGATTCATAGTCTCCTTCTTCCTGATACTGATTACCAAGAGGTTGAACAGAAAATAGACCGATTTGATAAAAAAACTTTTTCAACGGAAAATCGTCATTTATTTACTTTAATCAGTAAATTCGATAGAGAATCGGGATCGAGTTTAAATTGGAAGGGCCTCTCTTTATTTTCAGAAAAAGAACAAGGAAGGATTGGTTCAGAAAAAAGAGCCAAATTTTACAAATTTTTATTGAATACAATTCTAACTAGCCCTAATGGTCAAAAAACAAAACAAAAATTTGTAATAAAAGAAATCAGTAAAAAAGTCCCTAGATGGTCATACAAACTTATTACCGAATTGGAATTCCTGTCGGGCGCAGCTCATGAAGGCCTACCGTTGGATTATCATATACGTTCAAGAAAAAGGGATCATGTAATAATTTATAGGCCTACTAAACGTAGTCGCAAAGCAAGTGTCAAAAACTGGGTGTCTATTAGAGACTATTCGGAAGAATCAGATTTTCGTCGAGAATTCATCAAAGGTTCTATGCGTGTTCAAAGGCGTAAAACTTTTATTTCGAAATTGTTTCAAGCAAATGCGCATTCCCCCCTTTTTTTGGACAGAATAAAAAAATCCCCCCTTTTTTCTTTTAATATCCCTGAACAGATGAAATTTTTTTTTAGAAATTGGATGGGTAAAGGATCAGAATTTAAAGATTATACAGAGGAACAAAAAAAAAAACAAAAGGAAGAAGAAGAGAACAAAATAAATGCCTTTTGGCAAGCATTTGCAGCAAAGGAAAAAACGTGGATAAAAATCTCGGAAGCCTGGGATTTTGTTCCATATCCACAAGCAACAAGAAGTTTAATTTTAATAATTCAATCTATTTTTAGAAAATATATTTTATTACCTTCATTGATAATAGTTAAAAATATTGGGCGTATTTTATTATCTCAACCCCCTGAGTGGGCTGAGGACTTCGATGAGTGGAATAGAGAAAAGCATATTATATGTACCTATAACGGTGTTCAAGTATCAGAACTCGAACTTCCCAGAAATTGGTTTAAAGATGGTATTCAGATAAAAATAGTATTTCCTTTTTATTTGAAACCTTGGCACAGATCCAAATTGAGGCCCTATTTTTCTTCTTATAAAGATCTAAAGAAAGAACAACAAAAGTTTTCTTTTTTAACGGCTTGGGGAACGCAAACTACCCTTCCCTTTGGTTCTGTCCCCCCAAAAACTTCCTTTTTTAAGCCTATTTTTAAAGAACTTAAAAAAAAAATTAGAAAAACGAAAAATAATCATTTTCGAGTTATAAACGTTTTAAAAGAAAGAACAAAAAATTTATTTCTGTTTATAAAAAAAATAAAAAAAGAACTCTTAAAAGTACATCCAACTCGATTATTTATATTGAGAAAGGTGTATGAACCCGGCGAAACTAACCAAAAAAAAGATTCTATAATTAGGAATCAGATAATTCACGACTCGTTTAGAAAAATAAAATCTACAGATAATACAAATTATTCACTGAGAGAAAAAAAAATTAAAAATCTGGCTGATAGAACAAGCACAATCAGAAAGAAAACAAAGAGTCTTACAAAAGAAAAAAACAGCAACGCCAAGAAAAGAAGTAGTCCTAACAAAACAAGTTATAGTTATAATGGAAAAGAAAAATCACCAAAAATTTTTTGGAAAATATTAAAAATAAAAAAAAGAAGAAATCGATTAATCTATAAATTAGATTTGTTTATAAAAATTTTCATTAAAAGAATATACATGGATATCTTTCTATGTATCATTCATATTGCCAGAATTCCTACACAACTAGTTCTTGAATCAATAAATTTTTGTTTTGATAAATACATTTACAATAATAAAACAAACCAAGAAATAAATAAAAAAAAAAAAAAAGAAATTAACTTTATTTCGACTCTAAAAAGTGAACTTTACAATATTAAGAATAGTAAGAGGAATTCACATCTTTTTTTTGACTTATCCTCTTTATCACAAGCATATGTATTTTACAAATTATCACAAACCCAAGTTATTAATTTGTATAAGTTAAGATCTATTTTTGAGTATCATGGAACTCCCGTTTTTCTTAAGACTGCAATAAAAAATTATTTTGTAACACAAGGAATATTTCATTCCGAATTAAGACATACAAAACTTTCAAGTTCTGAAACGAATCAATGGAAAAACTGGTTAAGAGGTCATTATCAATACAATTTATCTCAGATTAGATGGTTTGAATTAATACCACAAAAATGGCGAACTACAATAAATGAAGGTGGTATTACCCAAAATAAAGATTTAACAAAATGGAATTCGTATGAAAAAGATCGATTACTTTATCACAAAAAACAAAAGGATTTTAAAGTATATCCATTACCAAACCAAAAAGATAATTTTCCAAAATACTATATATATAATCTTTTATCATATAAATCTATTAATTCTGAAATTAAGAAGTCCTCATATATTATTTATGGATCACCATCAGAATTAAATAACAACCAAAAAATTACTTTTAATTACAACAATTCTAAACAAAATTTATTTGAAAGCCTGGAGGAAATTCCTATCAATCATTATCTAGAAAAGGGCGATATTATGTATATGCAAAAAAATCCAGATAGAAAATATTTTGATTGGACAATTCTCAATTTTTTTCTAAGACAAAAAATAGATATTGAGGCCTGGACCAAAATGGATTATAGCAGTAATATAAATACTAAGCTTGGAAGTAAGAATTACCAAAAAATTGATAAAATGGATAAAAACGATATTTTTTATCTGATGATTCATCAAGATTTAGAAATAAATCCAATCAATGACAAGAAACTCTTTTTTGATTGGATGGAAATGAATGAAGAAATCCTAAACCCAATATCGACAAATATGAAACTTCCGTTCTTCCCCGAATTTGTGCCACTTTATAATGTATACAAAATAAAACCATGGATTATACCAAGCAAATTACTTCTTTTAAATTTAAATAAAAAGAAAAACATCAATGAAAAGAAAAAATTCCATTTTTTTAGACCATCGAATGAAAAAAGATATTCTGAATTAATGAATCGAAATCAAGAAGAAAAAGAACCCGCGGGCCGAAGAGGCCTTGGATCATATTCACAAAACCAAGATAAAATGAAAAAACAATATAAGATCCGAAATAAGATGAGACCAGAAATAATTTTCTTACGGAAACACTATTTGCTTTTTCAATGGATAATAGACGATGGTTTAATTCCGAATTTAACTGAAAGAATGATCAATAATATCAAGATATATTGTTACTTGCTTGGACTGATAAATCCAAGAGATACTACTATATCGTCTATTCAAAGGAAAGAAATAAATCTGGATATAATGGTGATTCGAAAAAAATTGACTCCTATGGAATTGAATAAAAAGGGGATATTTTTTATCGATCCCATTCGTTTGTCTGTAAAAAACGACGGATACTTTATTATATATCAAACCGTAGGTATATCGTTGGTTCATAAAAGTAAGTACCAAACTCCTCAAAGATATCGAGAACAAAGATATATCAATAAAAATAAATTGGATGAATCTATCCCAAGATATCAAATAATAATTCGAAAGAGAGACAAAAAACATTATGATTTTATCGTTCCTGAAAAGATTTTATCATCTAGACGTCGTAGAGAATTGAGAATTTTAATTTCTTTCAACTCAAAGAATATAAATAGTGTGGATAAAAATCGAGTATTTTGTAACAAAAAGAACATAAAAAACAGGAATCCTTTTTTGGATCAAAAAAAGCATCTTGATAGAGATAAAAATGAATTAATTAAATTAAAGTTATTTCTTTGGCCTAATTATCGATTAGAAGACTTAGCTTGTATGAATAGATATTGGTTTAATACCAATAATGGAAGCCGTTTTAGTTTGTTAAGAATATATCCACAATTAAAAATTGTTTGATGGTACATTTTTCCTATATATTCTGTACCATATAGAAAAGCAAACAGATGCACATATGCCCTGTCTTACGTCCCAGTCTAATATTAGATCTTTTTTATTTAATACTAAGTCAATGACGTATCAATTTGTTTGGATAAAATCTATAAAATAAACGAATATATGGAATATTCCGAATTTTCGGTCTAAATTATTTGACGTTGTAAGTGTAAAAACGTACCATCTACTTTTTTATCCCTGTCTAACTAAAATTAAAATTCTTGTGTATACTAATTACTACATTAAAATGACTAATATTATTATTACTGATCAAATAATATATTTTATATGTAAATTAAAGGGTAGAAGGAGCTTTTTTTATGATAAAAAATCCATTCAGTGCAATTATTTTGAAAGAGGAAAACGAAGACAACAAGGGGTCTGTTGAATTTCAAGTAGTGAGTTTCACCAATAGGATACGGAGACTTACTTCACATTTAGAATTGCACAAAAAAGACTATTTATCTCAGAGAGGTCTGCGTAAAATTCTAGGAAAACGTCAACGGCTGCTCGCCTATTTGTCAAAAAAAAATAGAGTACGTTATAAAGAATTAATCGGACAGTTGGAGATTCGAGAAACAAAAAATCATTAATTTGAAGAGTCGTTTTGAATTTTCGCTTAAATTTTGATGAACCTCTTTTCGCTTTCAGCAATTCATGGAAGAATGAATCGGGAAAAAACCTATGACTGCACCAGCTACACGAAATGACCTTATGATAGTCAATATGGGCCCTCAGCACCCATCAATGCACGGTGTTCTTCGACTCATTGTTACTCTAGATGGTGAAGATGTTATTGACTGTGAACCGATATTGGGTTATTTACATAGAGGAATGGAAAAAATTGCGGAAAACCGAACAATTATACAATATTTACCTTATGTAACACGTTGGGATTATTTAGCTACTATGTTCACTGAAGCAATAACTGTAAATGCACCAGAGCAGTTAGGCAATATTCAAGTGCCTAAAAGGGCCAGCTATATCAGAGTCATTATGTTAGAGTTAAGTCGTATAGCTTCGCATTTGTTATGGCTTGGCCCTTTTATGGCAGATATTGGCGCACAGACCCCCTTCTTCTATATTTTTCGAGAAAGAGAATTGATATATGACCTATTCGAAGCTGCTACCGGTATGCGAATGATGCATAATTATTTTCGTATTGGAGGAGTCGCTGCTGATTTACCTTATGGCTGGGTAGATAAATGTTTGGATTTTTGTGATTATTTTTTAACAAGAGTTACTGAATATCAAAGACTTATTACACGGAATCCTGTTTTTTTAGAGCGAGTTGAGGGAGTAGGCATTATTGGCGGAGAGGAGGCAATTAATTGGGGTTTATCGGGACCAATGCTACGAGCTTCCGGAATACAATGGGATCTTCGAAAGGTTGATCATTATGAGTCTTACGATGAATTTGATTGGGGAGTTCAATGGCAAAAGGAAGGGGATTCATTAGCTCGTTATTTAGTACGAATCGGTGAAATGACAGAATCAATAAAAATTATTCAACAGGCTTTAGAAGGAATTCCGGGGGGGCCCTATGAGAATTTAGAAATCCGGCGCTTTGATAAAGTATGGGATCCCGGATGGAATGATTTTGACTATCGATTTATCAGTAAAAAACCTTCTCCTACTTTTGAATTGTCAAAACAAGAACTTTATGTGAGAGTCGAAGCCCCAAAAGGAGAATTAGGAATTTTTCTGATAGGAGATAAGGGTGTTTTTCCTTGGAGATGGAAAATCCGACCACCGGGTTTTATCAATTTGCAAATCCTTCCTCAATTAGTTAAAAGAATGAAATTGGCTGATATTATGACAATACTAGGTAGCATAGATATCATTATGGGAGAAGTTGATCGTTAAAATGATAATAGATACAACAGAAGTACAAGCTATCAATTCTTTTTTTAGATTGGAATCCTTAAAAGAGGTATATGAGATCATATGGATGCTTGTCCCTATTTTTACTCCTGTATTAGGAATCACCATAGGTGTACTAGTAATTGTTTGGTTAGAAAGAGAAATATCTGCGGGGATACAACAACGTATTGGCCCCGAATACGCCGGGCCTTTGGGAATTCTTCAAGCTTTAGCAGATGGTACAAAATTACTTTTCAAAGAGAATCTTCTTCCATCAAGAGGAGATACTCGTTTATTCAGTATCGGACCATCCATAGCAGTCACATCAATTCTACTAAGTTCTTTAGTAATTCCTTTTGGATATCGCCTTGTTCTAGCCGATTTAAGTATTGGTGTTTTTTTATGGATTGCCATTTCAAGTATTGCTCCCGTGGGCCTTCTTATGTCAGGTTATGGATCAAATAATAAATATTCCTTTTTAGGTGGTTTACGGGCTGCTGCTCAATCAATTAGTTATGAAATACCATTAACTCTATGTGTGTTATCAATATCTCTACGTGTGATTCGTTAAGACATAAAATTTCCTCTATGTCTTTTCTTTATAGGAAGGAAATTTCATGGGTTGAATATACCTTTTTATTTTTTATTCATCATTCGGGTTGATGAACTAAACCAGATAGTTATATGAGTGAAAAAAACAGTTTCTTACTTTGCAGTAAAAAGATTCAGTCTCATTTCCTATGTACAAGTGTTAAGTGAAAGTAAACATAAGCATTATATACTATACTATACTATTTACCCCAAGATTGAGTGATTAGTCATCATGACTTGAAGCGGGTTCAAAAGGAGCAACTATCTAGGGATTTTACTAGCTATTAACAGACATGTATTACCCTAATGGGGGGGTCTTGTGACCAAAAAGGGTGGATAGTTAGGAACACCAAGGTACACAAAGGATTCGTAATAGAGATTATGTAAGTTATTCAACAGGATTTTTCTGTTCATACTGCATAGCATAAAAGGGATTCTAATTGGGGCTTTATGTTGGTAGAAATGATGAAGGAGTACTCCCCACGATTCCGATCCAGAGTATTTTCCTATCCACCGATTAAGTAAATAACTATCAAGAACGAAGTAATCCTTTACTTAAAGTACCTTTTTATGAGAAAGGAGAATAGGAACAAAAAAATAAACTCGAAAGAATTAACTTGCACTACAAAAAAGATCTTTTTTAGAGAGTTTTAGAGAGATAGAATCCTTGTAATGTTTCGTGAACTAATGCAATGTATCTTTTTTTTCGTAATCAAAAATGCTAGGTTGAAATATTTATTGAGATTTCTACAAAAAACTTTTTATTTAAAGGTTAAGTTATTACTCAACAAAAAAATTTTAAATTTTTAAAAGATAAGATCAATTCAGAAGCACTTTATAATAAAAAATAATAGATAGCAGACAGAATTCCATTGTCTAATT